AAAAATTATACAAAGTTATATATAAGTCACTACCCCCCCCTTGGTATTTCTTTAAATTTAATTGAATTTCATTTAATTAGACGAAAGTTCTTTAAAAACTTCCGCTTTTTTTAAAAGATTCTGAACAGTTCCTGTAGGTTGAGCACCCCTTTCAAGAAAGTATAGAATAGCAGGAACATTTAAATAAGTTTGATTCTTCATTGGATCATAAAACCCAACTTTTCTAAGATCTTTTCCTTCTCTTCGGGATCGAACATCAATTGCAACGATTCGATAGACGGCTCATTGGGATAGATGTAGATGAACAATACCCCCCCTAGAACCGTATAGGAAGTTTTCTCCTCGTACGGCTCGAAATGATTTGATTCGAAGTTTTGTCTATGTATGAAATTCTATTCTAATAAATTAAATGAAAAATGAACCTAGAAAATCAATTAGACTTTAATTTCAGTCGTTTTTTGTTCTTCCTGAAAATTTTAAAGAAACCATTCGTACTCATAACTCAAGTTGAATAATTCACAACTAACTCAAAAGGAAATTCTTCTCCTTAGTCAATTTCATTTATTGAGTGGTCTTTATCCTCCTTTTTGTCTCGTTTAAAATTAGATCCAGTTAGTGAGACTATCGAGACAATTAAAATGGGTTTACTTGTTCTTGGATCCTTTAATCTTTATTTTAAATCATTGGGTTTAGGCATTACTTCGGCGCTTATTAATACTTTCAAAATGGCAGCAACATACCCTTTGATATTTGATTTGAACTTTGATTTATTTCTATCAAAGAATCTGATGGACAGTTGATTCCTGCGTAATACACTTTGAATCGAAAAAGTTTGATCAATTCCAACAAGTTTCCAATTCAAAAACAAAACTTGTTGAAATTGGATTCGATCCTTTTTATTTCTATATATATTATTCTATATGGAAGATCCGTTTACGAAGTTGTTCCAATTGATTGATTGGCATTAACCCTAGATCCTTGCCCCCCCAGAAATGAATTAATCCTTTCGACTTTTCGACTCGAGCTCCATCGTAGACTATTTACAACCCAAGAAAAAAAAAAGAAGGATTCGGGTGTAACAGGACAAACGATGTCGAGACAAGAGCACCTTCATTCCTCGATAAATCGAAAATAAAATGGTGGATAAAAAAAATCCACAACGGACCGTATCTTTCAAGTCGCACGTTGCTTTCTACCACATCGTTTCAAACGAAGTTTTACCATCACATTCCTCTAATTTGGAACCGGTATGGAATTGATTCAATCATGGAATCATGAATAGTCATTGGTTCAGTTGTACATAGACATCGTAATCTAGACTTTTGATTTTTTTATTTAAAAAAATGAATATGATATGTGTATGTGGAACGATTTTTATGAAAAAGTCTTAGCAAAACAAGATCTTTAACATCCATAACTATATTTTAACATACATAAAAAGTATCTATAAAATAGAAAATAATAGTAGAAAGAAGATATAATTATAATAATATATATAATATATATAAATGAATAACTTATTGACTCTGCATCTTCAAATGACTAAATAGGATAGATTAACCTATTTCCTACTTTTTCAGTACCAAAGATTCAACTGACAACGAATTATTAATAAAGTATTTATGAAAAAAAAGTATCTCTAATTGAAAAAGTTTCCTATTTCGAAATACTGTCTTCTTTGAAGAAAATTCGCCAATAAGCAACACGTTTAATCCGATAAGTCTTTCCTCGGCTCATCACTGATTTTAAATAGATAAATAGATCAAAGATAAAGAAGAAATAATCCAATTTTTTTCCCAAGTAAATAAAAAAATGATAGAAGTGATATAAGTAAAGATTTGAATCTTTATTCTTTTCATCTGATTACGAAAAGAAAAATCTAAAAATTATTCGCATTGAAATAGAACAATACATATATACCATATAAGCTAAATAGTTCCTCATTTTATATGTTTATATATATTTTGTATGTATTTTGTTTAACATAGGGATAGGGTTGAGTAATATTTCAATAATCAAATCTTGTCATAAAGTGAATAAAAGGAATAGGATAAATCATCCCTGCCTCAATCGTTCCATAGATTTACAAGTTTTCATTAGAATCAACCACGAAATACCTAAAAAAAAAATGAAAAAAAAAGACATTGGCTTCATAACATAAAAAAATATGTTATAAAAATAGATTATGGAACTTGATCATTTAGTAATGAGATTCGAACAGATATTTAGATTAATACTGATTACTCCTGATCACTCCATTATCTATAGCAATAATAGGAATAATATAGCAATAGTATAAAAGTCCTCTGGGACGGAAGGATTCGAACCTCCGAATAGCGGGACCAAAACCCGTTGCCTTACCACTTGGCCACGCCCCATTTCAATTTATAATCTAAAGTAAGAAACAATAAGATTGCTATTGGTTGTTTGTCAACTACAGTTCAAATATCTATATATCCATAGAATATATGGGTAGTAGGATGTTGATACATATAGATATAGAATTCAACTAAATTTATTGATCATTACATAGAATTCAATTAAGATATTGTATGAAAGTATGATTTCTTCTATTCTCCTTTAATTTAAGTTGAGAATTGAAGGATTTTTTGATTGGGTGGCTTCAAAAAGAAGAAGGATTCTTTGTCTACCGTAACTGACTTTCTTCCTTTTTCCTTATATCAAAAACCCAATCAAAATGGAATTATCTCGAAGAACAAAAAATGTCTGTTATGCTTAATATCATTAGTTTAATCTGTATTTGTCTTAATTATTCCCCTTCTTCGAGTAGTTTTTTCTTCGGAAAATTGCCCGAAGCCTATGCTTTTTTGAATCCAATCGTAGATGTTATGCCAGTGATACCTCTGTTTTTTTTTCTGTTAGCTTTTGTTTGGCAAGCCGCTGTAAGTTTTCGATGAAATCCTTACTAATTCTAATTTAATTAATATTTAATTAATAATATATATAATAATGTCCTAGAAAATGCATAATGTCTTCGAGAAAAAATTCTAACAATTGATAAAAGATAAAATCAGATAAGTTTTAGAGTATGAACCCTCGATTCGTACATTGAAATTCTTGGCTAGTGGCCGGCCTACCACCCATTTCTTCTCTTCATTTTTTTACCCCTTTTGCAGCAAAAGACCCTAACCCTATTAGGGTCTACCACAATATCTAATTTCGATATGAAAGATATTTTTGTTAATGAAAAACAAATGCATTTGTTTTCTAACAATTCATTTCTATTTCTAGAAAAAAAAACAGGTGTCAAAATAGGATATGTGGTAGAAGATCTATTCTCTTTTTTTCGCCAAAAATCATCTTGGAGATTGTGTAATGCTTACTCTGAAACTCTTCGTTTATACCGTAGTGATATTTTTTGTTTCTCTCTTTATTTTTGGATTCCTATCTAATGATCCGGGACGTAATCCTGGACGTGAAGAATAAGATCCTAAGGGTTTTCTTTGATTCATTTTCAAATCTTCTTAGGATTTTATCTATTCCTTATTCTACACGTTTAACTAAGATTTTCAAAATTTGAAAAAATCAATCAAGTCATCAAATCAACGGAAACGGAAAGAGAGGGATTCGAACCCTCGGTACGAATAACTCGTACAACGGATTAGCAATCCGACGCTTTAGTCCACTCAGCCATCTCTCCCAATTGAAAAAGCTAATTACTACATTATCCATAATGTAAGGAGTCTTTTTTTTCTCTCTCTTCTTTGTTCTATTCTATATATGTAGAGAGATCGACAAATCAGGAATTTCCTTTATTGAAAGGGAAGGGCTGGAAAGTGCCAACAACCTAAATAAAGAAAAATAAGGACGACCTCTTTGTTTTGTGTTGATTTTCTTCGAAAATCCCTTCTTATTCTGATAGCCTGGCCTGGTCAGTACCTAGCCGGGCCCTTTTTTGGCCCAACAAATTATAGATAATTAATGATTTATCTGATTTGAAAACAAAAATTTTGCTTTTCTATTTTTTTTTTCTATATATTATTATATTCTATATATTATTATATATAAATATAAAATACATAATAATAGAATTTAATATAGGATTTAATATAAATATATTTTATTAAATATATTTTATAAATTACAAAATTCGTGTTTTAACCAATTAAATATCTTATCTTGAAGCAACAAGAAAAAGACTATTTATATTCTTTATTGTTGTTATATTTTATTTTACCAACTAAAAAATCTCGATTCTTCCACAATTTTTGTGTTCTAATTTTAGTGTTTTTGCGATCTATATCTATCAAAACTTCTTCACCAAAAGAGAAAACTTTAGTTATTGAATTTAAATTAAATGAAACTTCTTTTCCGAATCTCATTAAATTTTTATCTCTTCACGAAAAAGCCCAAATACGCTTATTTTGATTATTCTTTGATAATCCTATCTTAATCATGCTCAATTCTCTTGTTCGACAAAAAGTCCATTTGTATACAATAATCATATTGTAGCGGGTATAGTTTAGTGGTAAAAGTGTGATTCGTTCTATTAACCCTTTAATAGTTAAAGGGTCCTTCGGTTTTATTGCTATTCCGATCAAAAACTTTATTTCTTAAAATTAAAAGGATTTAATCCTTTACCTCTCAAATGATAAATTCGAGAAAAAAAAACTACACATTCTCGTGATTTCTATCCACGAGTCACTTATAAATTTCAAAGTTGGATTAGGAAATTGCGAAACAGAATTTTTGAATTGGATCAAGACTTCCAATTGAATAAGTATGAGTAAAGGATCCATGGGTGAAGATAGACAGTAAATTTCTAATCGTAACTAAACCTTCCTTCGATTTCTAAAGAAATAAATTGAAGCAAAATAGCTATTCAACGACGACTTTGGTTTACTAGAGACATCGACATATTGTTTTAGCTCGTTGGAAACAAAACCCTTTCCCTTAGGATCCTCTCAAATAGAAATAGAAAACGAACTCAAATAGAAATAGAAAACGAAGTAACTAGAAAGATTGTTAACACGACCTTC